AGAAGTTCTGGTCCTGGAGGGATAATATCAACCACTTGACGCCCATCCGCTGCATCCACTATGGTTATTTCATATCCTCCTTTTTCTTTTCGTATTATTTTGCTTACTATACCTGCTGCTGTAGCATTATAAACATTATTATTACTCTTACTCCCGTCGGGATAAATCTGACCCCTTCCCCTGTTCCCGCCCACGTATATGGGGTATTTTAAGAAGTGAACATCTTTCTTAGTCGCAGGGTCCGGGGAAAGAATAGGAAAGGTGATTTCACTATATTTCTGACCAGGAACAGGCCCTATCACAAGAATATTTTTTTTAGTGGGACGATAGCTCTGAAAAGACAGATTGCCCATCTTTTCTTTAATCTCGGGAGAAATACGATCGGGGGGGGCTAATTCAAACCCTTCGGGTAAAATAAGAACAGCCCCCACATTCAAACCGCCCTTTTTACCATTCGCAAGAACTTGTTTCAGTTGCATATCATAAGGAATTCGAACAACTGCTTCAAATACAGTATCAGGAAGTACCGCTTGTGGAACCTCGATATCCACGGGCTTATTAGCTAAATGGCAGTTGGCACAGACAATACGGCCGGTTGCTTCTCGTGGATTTTCATAACCCTGCTGTGCAAAAATGGGATATGCATTTGAAACGGGTGCCCAAGTTATTATATATATCATGAGTGATACGGAAATAGATCGAGTAATCTCTTCCTTTATCGAAGAAAAGGTATTTCTAGTTTGCATGGTCCAATCATTGAGCCCAAAAATTTCTACAATAAAATTAGGTAGGTCCCTAGTATAGTTCCCTATCCATGATTCTGCTATTTACTGAAATAATGTTACTCGAATATAGGAGGCATCCTTCTGGATGGGTAGAAGGAATAAGTACAATTTTTAATGTTTTACTTATGTACAAAGTAACAAACATTAGATTTTTCAGTCATTCATTGAATGATAAATCACTACAAGTGACGGAGATACACGATTTAAATAACGGAAGATCCAATATTTAAAAATTGTGTCAAGAATGACTGGAAAAGTGGAAACAAGACCGGATATAATTTGATCGTTATGAGAAAATCCAAAATCTTTGTAGACAGAACCAATCATTAGTTCCCAACCATGGGGCGAATGGAATCCTATACATAAATCAGTTAATAAAAGAATAGAAAAAGCTTTTATTGTGTCGCTTAAGTTATATAGGAACTCTTGAACCCAAGAGTTAAGAATAACAAGTTCTTCATTACCAAGAATAGAATAACCACTTAGAATAACGAAACAGATTATATTTGTCGAGAAGTGCAAAATCGTATGGATACGATCCTCATTGTGCATCTTGATCAATTGGATCGTTTCTTTGTAGATTCCGATACGAAGCTTTTGTAGATGTGTTTCTGGGTATTCCTTTAGCATTTCGTCCAAGAGAAAGAGTTCCTCTAATTCTATAACTTTTTTTATAATACTCTTTTCTTGAATATCATTCAAAAAAATTTCGGATTGACCAGTATTCCACCAATTAGTAACCCAAGATTCTAGGCTTTTTTTAAATGAAAGAGAGATCCACCAGGGCAAAAATACTATAGATGCAAGATATAGAAGGGGAATGAATGCTTTCTTTTTTGCCATTTTTTCGTCTTTGATTTTTTAATGAACTCACTTCATTCGTTAACTCTATACACTACTAATATTTATATCAAACATAAGTTCTATTACAAGTAATATGGATACTATTATGAATCCATTCCCTGTTTTTTAGTTTTTGATTTGTGATTCATTAGTTAATCCTTGAATTTCTAAATAATACAGAAAGAAAATAAAAAGAATCCACTTTTGTTACTGTGGAGTTGATTTACATACGCATGAAAATTTCGGACAAAGACAGTTTTCTGGCTGTTCCGTATACGTCTGCTTTGGCTCAAATGAGCATTCTGAAGAAATTCCAGTTAAGTTATACTATTACTATGGTCTATAAAAAAGACTATTCTTTAATTTGAGTTTTATCCCTCTTGCTACGAACTAAGAAAGCATTCATTCTGAACTTGATTTTTCAAAAAACTTCAATTGGTACACGCAAGAAATAGGCCAATTCGGCAGCCTTTTGCTCAATTTCTCGTGGGGTCAGATTCTGATCGGTACGAGTCAAGGGAATGGCCCCTTGGCCTCTGATTTCCATATAAAGGACACGACGTGCATAAATACCCTCTTTAACTTCTATTCTGATGGACTGAATGTCTTTCATAAGGAATCGGAGGAAGATTCGACGATTTTTTCCAGGAAACCCCCAACGAAAAATACACACTATTCCTTCTTTTCTATCGAATCGATCATAACCGCTACCTACATTCCACAAAATTGTGCACCACAAATAGGAGCTAATAAAGAGACCTGCGATCCCATAGAAAGACATCACGATCCCCTGTGGAAAAAAAATTATTTGCTGAGACGGAAATAAAGATATCAAATCCCTACCAAGATAACTGGAAGTTCCAACCAATAAAAACCCTAATGAACCTAAAAAAAGGATAAAGGCCCAGCAGAAATTGCTGATTTTTCGAGATCCTCTTATAAATTCTATCCATATACGTTCTGATCGCCAACTCATACTAGATCTCGTTGCATTTTATTGGAATTGATAGAATAACAAAAATCTATTTGACTTTTTTTATTTCCGAAGTAACTCTAATCAACTAGCACTATTTTGATGTGAACCCTTACTTTAGGAGTAATTCATCGAATTACTTAGATCTAAAATAATAACATCACCTTTCTATGATTCCCTATAGATACCTACATCCATATAGATATATTGACTTTACATCTCAAACATTCGTCGCCTGATCTGTTATATATTTTCTATTTTCAAATACTTATAATTCATTTCCTCAGATATCATGTTTACGCATGTATAATCGCTTATGTTTGGAGTAAGCCACATGTTAGACTCTAGTCTACTAAATAGATAGCTGTGTTATCGTCAAAGTCTAAGTTTTGAAAAAAAAATAGATGGCACTAGCATATTTAAAAAATCTTGTTTTTTTGAACATGAAGAGATAAAGAAGCCATTGCAATTGCCGGAAATACTAGGCCCACTAAAGGCACAAAAATAGAGGGTAAGGTGGTGAGAGTTGTCATAGAATGGATACCTCGACTTAATATTTGTACCTGTTATTTATTGTTATATTAATTGTTATATTAATATTTTTACCTGTTATTTATTGATTGTTATAAAAGGTATCTTATAATTATACTAATTCATATATAATTATACTAAGTAATATCTACGTGAGTATATATAGAAAAGGAATGAGGAATGTCGAATTAAATTTACTCATCTTTCGACATGAAATATATGTATCATAATAGACTTTTTTATTATTTTATTTATTATCTTGTCTTATAATTTTTTTTTATTAAAATTTAATAAAGATTTTCTTACAAATTCCAAAAAAGTTCGTTATAATCCGATCCAACAACAGGGATTCTTAGTAAAACTAGAGATCCTCTAGAGATATAGAAAGATGCAAGACTCTATGCCGCTATTTGCTATAGTTGAATTATATATACACATGTAATGTAAGAAGGGGAGCATGAAATTCATTTTATTCCCCTTGCCAAAGTTTGCGGAAGAAATAATTCGCTCTTTTATTTTGTTTGATAGGGGTTTCCTAATTACTAATCAGGAATATCGGTAAAAAAAATTTCTCCGCATGATTCTTTCTACAATTTTATCTTATGTTACCAAAGAAAAATCCATTCTTCGAATTTTTACTTTGATTCCTATAAACTAAATAACTACTTGTTCGTCACAAATAAAATAAAATAATGAATTTTTTAAGTAAGGCTTTACTTGATTGAATTTGGATTCGAGGGAACGAAAGCGTGGAGCTGAAATAACTCACTCAAAACACCTTTTAAAGGATTACGTGGTACGATTAGATCGAATAAGCCCTTATGGAATAAATATTCAGCCGCCTGTGAACCCTCAGGGACTGTCTTATTCAATGTTTGTTCAATTACTCTTTTACCCGCAAATGCGATGTAGGCATTGGGTTCGGCAATAATGATATCCCCCAACATACCAAAACTAGCTGTCACCCCACCAGTAGTAGGAGATGTAAGGATTGCTACATAGAATAATTTTTTATTTGATTGATAATCATATAAAGCGGAAGATATTTTGGCCATTTGCATCAAGCTCAAACTTCCTTCTTGCATGCGTGCTCCTCCAGAAGCACACACTAAAATAAGAGGTAAAAATTGATTGGTAGCATACTCGATCAAACGGGTGATTTTCTCGCCTACTACGGATCCCATACTACCCCCCATAAACTGAAAATCCATAACCCCAATTGCTACGGGAATACCGTTTAATTTACCTGTGCCTGTTTGAATAGCCTCAGTTAATCCTGTCTTTCTTTGATAAGAATCAATACGATCTTTATAAGGTTCCTCCTCCGAATGAAATTCAATGGGATCCAAAGAGACCATGTCTTCATCCATAGGGTCCCAAGTACCTGGATCAATCGAAAGTTCGATTCTATCTGAACTACTCATTTTCAAATGGTATCCACATTGTTCACAAATATTCATTTTTGATTTCAAAAATTTCTTATAATTTAATCCATAACAATTTTCGCATTGAACCCACAAATGCCTGTATTTTTGAGTTACATCTAGATCATTAGAACTTTCTGTTCTAGTTAAATCACTTCCATCCGTGCTAGTTCTTATACTGGAACTCTCACTTTCACTACTATTTCCACCTTCACCACAAATGTAACTATAAATGTAACTGTCACTGTAATTGTGACTACCACTTAAAATGTAACTATCAATACAGATTTGAGCCCGAAGATAACTGTCAATGCAACTATTAATGTGATTATTCCAACTATATTTAGTATCATACATGTAACGATCATAGTGGGAATCATCACTCTTAGATACATGATTTTGATAAGTAGAGTTCCGAAAACTATAAAAAGAATTTTCTAGTTC